ATCGATGAATCGGGATCCTGATGCATATAGACACAAATGGTGCAAGAATTTCCAGGAACATTTGGAAGATTTCGTTTCTGAGCAGAAGAGCCGTTTTCAAATAGTGTTCGATCGATTACGTATTGATCCATATTCGATTGATTGGTCTGAGGTTATCGACGAAAAAGATTTGGCTAAGACACTTCGTTTCTTTCTGTCCAAGTCACTTCTTTTTTTGTCCAAGTTTCTTTTCTTTTTGTCTAACTCACTTCCTTTTTTCTGTGTGAGTTTCGGGAATATCCCCATTCATAGGTCCGAGATCGATCTATATGGGTGGAAAGGTCCGTATGATCAACTCGGCAATCAGTTGTTAGAATCGATAGGTCTTCCAATTGTTCATTTGAAAAAATGGAAACCATTTTTATTGGACGATCATGATACTTCCCGAAAATCGAAATTCTTGGTCAATGGAGGAAAAATAGCACCCTTTTTGTTCAATAAGATACCAAAGTGGATGATTGACCCAAGAAAAAATCGCGGGAAATCCTTTGATAGGGCGGATTCCTATTTCTCAATGATATTCCACAATCAAGACAATTGGCTGAATCCCGTGAAAACATTTCATCGAAGTTCATTGATATCTTCTTTTTATAAAGCAAATCGACTTCGATTCTTGAATAATCCACATCACTTCTGCTTCTATTCTAACACAAGATTCCCCTTTTCTGTGGAAAAGGCCCATATCCATAATTCTGATTTGACATATGGACAATTCCTCAATATCTTGTTCATTCGCAACAAAATATTTTCTTTGCCCGTCGAATATGCTTTTGGGGGGAGAGAGACTATTTCACCAATCGAGTCACAGGTATCTAACATATTCATACCTAACGATTTTCCACAAAGTGGTGACGAAACGTATAACTTGTACAAATCTTTCCATTTTCCAAGTCGATACGATCCCTTCGTCCGTAGAACTAGTTTCTCGATCGCAGACATTTCTGGAACACCCCTAACAGAGGGACAAAGAGTGCATTTTGAAAGAACTTGTTGTCAACCTCTTTCAGCTAGGAATCTATCGGATTCAGAAGAGAAGAACTTGCATCAGTATCTCAATTCAAACATGGGTTTGATTCCCACTCCATGTTCTGAGAAAGATTTACCATGCAAAAAGAGGAAAAAACGGCGTCTTTGTCTAAAGAAATGCCTTGCGAAAGGGCAGATGTATAGAACCTTTCAACAAAGGGCTCTTTCAACTCTCTCAAAATCGAATCTATTCCAAACATATATGCCATGGTTCTTGACAGGGTACTGGATATTTGTAGATAATTTTGTAGATACTTTTTCAGACCTATTGCCGATTTCAGATACTTTTCCAGAACTATGGCTGATACTACGTAATAGTCAAAAATTGGTATCCATAATACGAAGTAGCAGTAAAAAATTGGTATTCATCTTTCGGGATATTAGGCATAGATTGGGTAGATCGTGGCGAATTCTTTGGAAAAAAGCGCGTCTTAATCTGATAAGTGAGATTTCGAATAAGTGTTTACATAATGTTCTTCTGTCCGAAGAAATGATTCATCGAAATAATGAGTCACCATTGATATCGACACATCTGAGATCGCCAAGTGTTTGGGAGTTCTTCTATTCAATCCTTTTCCTTCTTGTTGTTGCTGGATATCTCGTTTGTACCCAGCTTCTCTTTGTTTCCGGGGCCTCTAGTGAGTTACAGACAGAGTTCGAAAAGGTCAAATCTTTGATGATGGAATCATCTATGATTGAGTTGCGAAAACTTCTGGATAGGTATCCTACATCTGAACCAAATTCTTTCTGGGTAAAGAATCTCTTTCTAGTTGCTCTGGAACAATTCCGTTCTAAGAAGATATATTTGAATATCAATCTCATCGATCTCATATCAAATCCCATCAATCGAATCACTTTTTCGAGAAATACGAGACATCTAAGTCATACAAGTAAAGAGATCTATTCATTGATAAGAAAAAGAAAAAACTGGAACGGGGATTGGGTTGATGATAAAATAGAATCCTGGGTCGCGAACAGTGATTTGATTGATGATGAAGAAAGAGAATTCTTGGTTCAGTTCTCCGCCTTAACGACAGAACAAAGGATTGATCAAATTCTATTGAGTCTGACTCATAGTGATCGTTTATCAAAGAATGACTCTGGTTATCAAATGATTGAAGAACCGGGAGCAATTTACTTACGATACTTGGTTGATATTCATAAAAAGGATCTATTGAATTATGAGTTCAATCCATCCTGTTTAGCAGAAAGACGGGTATTCCTTGCTCATTATCAGACAATCACTTATTCCCAAACTTCGTGTGGGACTACTACTTTGCACTGCCCATCTCATCGAAAACCCTTTTCGCTCCGCTTAGCCTTATCCCCCTCTAGGGGAATTTTAGTGATAGGTTCTATAGGAACTGGACGCTCCTATTTGGTCAAATACCTAGCTACAAATTCCTATGTTCCTTTCATTACGGTATTTCTGAAC